TTTTATTATTATTATATATAGATCAAATTACAATACGTATGTACATATATTAGATGTACATATAGATAGCACTTTATTTCTTTTAGTTTGATTTCCCATCTCAAGAAGTCATTGATTGAACAATTAACGGATGATCCGCGGAGTTAAGTTATACAGTAACTTCTTCGGATTTGTAAAAGGAGTAGAGCAGACCCTGTCCATTTTTCATGCTTAAACATGAGATGAATCAAAAAAAGCATAAAAACTTTTCTAGTAGTCTAAAACAAATGTTAAATGTGTGATATGTGGATCGCTCAACAGAAGAAAGATCTCATTTTCTTATGTGTCGGATCTCTTTGGCCAATCACTAATCGCTTCGTTTCCGATAGAAAGAAAATATGTATTGTCGTAATAGCAGAACGACTTTCTTTTAGAAAGGTAAAAGAAAAAGGGGAAATAAATAAAGAAAAAAAAATAGTATTAGTTTTTCTTATTGTAATATCCATAATTATGATAAGAGCTGATTCACTAAAATAGAATATTTAGGAAAAATTAGGTTGGAAAAAATCGCCTATCATGCGTAGATTTGAGTTTCGAAATACAATTATGGTAATCATTCATTACTGTATTCCAGTACAATTTGGAAGACATTTTTCTTTTTTTAGGGCTTCGCAAAATGATCAATAAAGAATTGATACGGTTCGATTGAGCAATTAGTAGTGCCCAGCCCTAGAGTCCACTCCTTCCCCATACTACAAGTGAAAGGGAAAATGTAAAGACTACCATTAAAGCAGCCCAAGCAAGACTTACTATATCCATGTGAATTATGTCCCCTATTTCTATGAAGGAATTATTCTATTATTGATTAATAATCATAGCGGAATCAATGGCGCAGAGTCAAAATAGGTAAGACTATTTATTGATGAACCAATTCAATGAATACACTCGTAACAAGTTTCTATATTTTAGGATTTCTGGTAAAATCAGGAAGCATTTAGTACAAATACGATGATACACACGCCTTTTCCTTGGAAATATCAAAGGAATGCTTCTATATGGAGCATGTAAGAATAGTAAGACCTATTGTTTGTTTTGATATTAATGCCTTTCCTTACTAAGCAAAAAGCATAAAAATATACCATCACGATAGATAACTATCTATCAGATACCTCTATTTCCTATTTGATCTAAGCTTACTGTCTTTCTTTCTGTGAAAGAATCCGGAGAACTCACCACCACTATTAATTAATACATTCTTTTTTTTAAACTTTAACCTTTACTCTTTTAATACCAGACGGAGTCACGAGACACTACTTTGAATAAGGGTAATTTAAGAGATCTTGTTATTATAGTCTTTCGTATAATCTCTTCTTCAATTCTAGTAGCAAAAACAGAGTGTCCCTTAGGAACCTTTGGATACCGAGATTTCCGACCTTAGTTCTGAATCCCGGAATTGACTCTCACCATTTATTTGATTCAATTGAAAAATCAAATAAATGGTGAGAGTCAATCATTAAAATAATAAGTGAGAGTTGCTTCATCCCTATTGATACCGATTTGGGCTACACCTCAATTTTGAGAAAAAAAAATGACAGTCTTTTAGAAAACCTACACCATGGGTTATCAAAATCGAGTATTGACACGCCCACTTAGTCCTTTGCCTCTGCTTCTTGCGGAGCAAGAATTCGTCGAATTAGATCGGCAAGATAGGAAAGAAATAAAAAATCTTTTGTTGATCAGGCGACACCCGGATTTGAACTGGGGATAAAGGATTTGCAGTCCCCCGCCTTACCACTTGGCCATGCCGCCAAATTCGGTCCAAAATGGATAAAAATATTATCTATATTCTAATTCTATTACTCACTCCTTTTTTTATCTTGAATACCATTGTACTTATCCTTTTTTAAAAATAAATTCCTGTTTTTTATTGGATCTAGTTTAGATTCTCCTCTTCGATTGATTGTATCTTAAAATATACATCGCTTAAAAACATCCCTTCTCTTTTTTATTGAGAGTAGAAAAAATGGATTTCCGGTCACAGACTGCAAAATTCAGGACAAATTGGAACCATTAACAATTTACTTTGAATTAGCGAACGATTCTTCCATTTTTATCTCCAATGAAATTTTGTTTCATTGAATAGCAAAAGAAAATCAAATTGATTTATGACTAATCAGTATTCATTTTTTTTTTCAATAAGCAATCCTTTTCAATTATCAATTATAATTATAATAACATATATGTGTATATGTAAACCCCAGAACAGAAATTGTTACCCAGATATCAAACCGGATCTCTCTCTTATGTACATATCCCTATAGAGAATTCTCCTGTTTCAATTTTTCATTGAATATATTGAATAGAAAATACAAATTTTGATGGAGTGTGACTCACGTTGTCCCAAGTGAAATTACAATAAAAGATGTGATATATGGATAAAATAGATAGCCGTATCAGCATGTACTTAATAAAATAAATACAATTACAATAAATACTATTCTTATTATATTTTCTATTTATA